AAATGTGTAGTTGCGTTAAAATTTTAGGCGATTAATAATGGAGAAATCGCATCTATAGATAGCCTTTTTGATATAAAGATTTTTATGAACTAGTAATAGAATTGAAATTGATGTGAGCAGCGCAAGATACGTAACTTCCGATTTATGTTGCATGTGTTTAGTTCTGTTTTTGGGGTTTGGCAGGACAATTATGAGCATTTGTATACTTTTGAAGTTATGGGGGGTAAGGGGGGTTTGACTTAGTTAATTTCTATTTGTTAGGCGTGTGTGTATATGTGTGTATCCGTGTGTATCCGTGTATGTGTATGTGTGTATCTGTGTGTATCCGTGTATGTGTATGTGTGTATCTGTGTGTATCCGTGTATGTGTATGTGTGTATCTGTGTGTATCCGTGTATGTGTATGTGTGTATCTGTGTGTATCCGTGTATGTGTATGTGTGTATCTGTGTGTATCCGTGTATGTGTATGTGTATGTGTGTGTGTATATATGTGTGTATGTCCTGTAACCATTGACTGAATTGCACCTTATGGTTGTGCGATGCGGATAAATGATGAAGTTAAAGTCCAGCTACAAGTTATTTGCCTGTTACGAGGCCTTTATGGCCATAGCTGAGTGATACCAGTTCTCCCCCCCCCAAAAATAAGAGATACCAAATGCATGACACCACAGTTATGTGTGATCATGGGCTGATTAGTCATTAGTCCATCGAGATGTCCCATTTGAAGGGTTAGTAGGATTGGATTGAGGACTATCATGGCCCTGAAGTAAGAACCAGATGCCAGGTATAGTTTCAGTATAGAAACCCCCACATGTGATGGGCCCGGAGCGAGAAGAGGTATACGTCATACAAGGATTGATGGTTTCTCGAGGCTTGGTGATCAAGCTCGTGATCTAGGTGAAATGGACTCATGTCATATCAACCATTATATGTACATGCTTATATGCATGGGGCAAACCAGTAATGCACGACGTACATAGGGGCAAACCAGTAATGCACGACGTACATAGGGGCAAAAAAATGTGTGCTGAGAAAATGCTGTAGATGTTGTTAAATATATGAATTGAAAAAATAAATAGGTGGGAGGATCAGGGAATAGTTTAGTTAGAATATCAGCTTTGGGTGCTGATGGTGGGGCTATTGTCTCTTCCTTGAGTCTTAGGGAGGCGTCTTTCTCCATTTTTGGTTTACAAGACCAAGGTAATTGTTATACTACAAAGACTCTTCATTTTAATAAGTTGTTTTCGATAATGCTGGCGGCTGGTATTAAGATTAGGAGGATTATAAAGTAGAGAATAGATGCCAGTTGGCCGATGGCAATGTATGGGTGTTCCACTGGTTGGCCTCCGATCCATGTTAGGGTGAGGAGGTCTGCAACTAGTAATCAGAATAGGCATTGACTTAATGGGCGGAATATTATGCTTCGTTGTTTTGAGGTGTGTAGTAGCGGGATAATGGCTAGGATTAGAATGGAGAGGACTAGGGCTAGCACCCCTCCTAGTTTGTTGGGAATAGATCGCAAGATTGCGTATGCGAATAAGAAGTATCATTCGGGTTTAATATGGGGTGGTGTATTGAGTGGGTTGGCGGGGGTGTAGTTGTCTGGGTCTCCTAATAGGTCGGGTGAAAATAACACTAGGATCATGAGCGTTAATACTAGGAGTAGGGCTCCTAGAATGTCTTTAATAGTGTAATATGGATGGAATGGGATTTTGTCAGAATTAGAGGGGATTCCAGAGGGGTTATTGGATCCTGTTTCGTGGAGGAATAATAAATGGATTGCTGCTAAGGCAGAAATAATGAATGGTAGGATGAAATGGAAGGCAAAGAATCGTGTGAGGGTAGCTTTATCTACTGAGAATCCCCCTCAGATTCATTCTACGAGGTTGGTTCCGATGTATGGGATAGCTGATAATAAGTTAGTAATTACGGTTGCACCTCAAAAAGACATTTGTCCTCATGGTAAGACGTAACCTATGAATGCAGTTGCTATTACTGTAAATAACAAGATAATACCGATATTTCATGTTTCAGGAAACATATAGGATCCGTAGTATAGGCCTCGTCCTACATGTAAGAATAGGCAGATAAAGAATATGGAGGCTCCATTAGCGTGTATGTATCGAATGATTCAGCCATAGTTAACGTCTCGACAAATGTGTGTGACTGATGAGAAGGCAGTGGTGGTGTCTGGTGTGTAATGTATGGCTAGGAATAAACCTGTAAGGATTTGTAGGATTAGGCAGATTCCAAGGAGGGACCCAAAGTTTCATCATGCTGAAATATTGGATGGCGCGGGTAGGTCAATAAATGAATTATTGAGGATTTTGGTTAGTGGGTGTGATTTGCGAATGTTGGTCATTAATGTTCTTATAGTTGAAATACAACAGTGATTTTTCATGTCACTAGTCATGGTTAGATTCCATGTGGGAATAATGATGACATATATTGTATTCATTCTAAGTGTTGTTTTCGTAGTTAGTTTTGTAGGGTTTTCTTCAAAACCTTCTCCTATCTACGGTGGGTTTGCTTTAATTATTAGTGGGGCTGTTGGTTGTGGGATTGTGTTAAGTTTTGGAGGATCTTTCTTAGGGTTAATAGTATTTTTGATTTATTTGGGTGGTATACTTGTTGTATTTGGGTATACTACGGCCATGGCTACTGAGCAGTATCCTGAGGTCTGGGTTTCTAATAAGGCTGTTTTAGGGGCTTTTGTTGTTGGTTTATTGTCTGAGTTGTTGATGGCTTGCTATATTTTGAAGGGAGATGATGTTGAAGTTGAGGTTGTGTTAAAATTTAACGGAGCGGGTGATTGGGTTATTTATGATACAGGTGATTCAGGATTCTTTAGTGAAGAGGCTATGGGAATTGCGGCCTTGTATAGTTATGGGACTTGATTGGTTATTGTTACTGGTTGATCTCTCCTTATCGGGGTGTTAGTGATTATGGAAGTTACTCGTGGAAATTAAGTGCGAGTAAGCTGAGGACTAGAGTGAGGATAAAAGACATGAAGTATAGTTTGATTAGACCCTTTTGGTTGGAGATAGTAATCGAGGATTTTATTTGGAATTGAGAGATAGATTTGGGTAATATTATTTCTAGTCAGGTTATGTCTAGTAATGTTGTTGCTGACTTTTGGCTTATAAATAGGTTTGTTTTAGGTATTAGGCGGTGGATGATGGTGGGGAAGTAGCCTAATATATTTGAGAATATAAACAGGTTTGATGGGTGTTTAAGTTTTAGGCTCTGTGTTGTGAGGCTAAGTTCTAGTGCCAGGATGAAGCCTAAGATGGTTACAGCAAGAGCCGTGGTTTTAAGATAATGAGGCATAGTTATCTGTGGGATGGTGGTGGGTGTAATATTGTGGGAGATTAAAAATCCTGCGAGAATGCTCCCAAATAGGAGACGTTTAATGGAATTAATTAGGAGTGGATTATTCTCGTTGATTATAATAGTTGGGCTAAAGCGAGGTTGTCCTAGGAGTGTGAAGAATATAATTCGAGTACTGTAGGCAGCTGTTATGGATGTGGCGACGAGAGTAATTAGTAGGGCTCAGGCGTTGGTATACGACGTGTTGGCAGTCTCAATGATTAGGTCTTTGGAGTAGAATCCTGTTAGGAAGGGTATACCTGTAAGTGCTAGGCTTCCAACGATTAGGGAGGTAGTGGTGAATGGTAGTGCCTTGAATAGGCCTCCTATTTTTCGAATGTCTTGTTCATCGTTTAGGCTGTGGATGATTGAGCCTGAGCATAGGAATAGCATAGCTTTGAAGAATGCGTGTGTGCAGATGTGGAGAAATGCTAGATAAGGCTGGTTAATACCAATGGTTACGATTATTAGTCCTAGTTGACTTGAAGTAGAGAAGGCTACAATTTTTTTAATGTCATTCTGCGTTAAAGCACAGATTGCTGTGAATAGGGTTGTTATTGCTCCTAAACATAGTGTGATAGTTTGTATAAGTTTATTATGTTCTATTAAGGGGTGAAATCGGATTAAGAGGAACACTCCGGCTACGACTATTGTACTTGAATGTAATAGGGCTGATACAGGAGTGGGTCCTTCTATAGCGGAGGGTAATCATGGGTGGAGTCCAAATTGGGCAGATTTTCCAGTGGCTGCTAGTAGCAATCCTATGAGGGGGATGTTTAGGTTTTCGTGGTCGGTTATAAAGATTTGTTGTAGGTCTCATGTGTTCAGGTTAGATAGGAATCAGGCTATGGCCAGGATAAATCCTACGTCTCCAATACGATTATACAGGACGGCTTGTAGTGCGGCGGTGTTTGCATCTGTCCGTCCATATCATCAGCCAATAAGTAGAAAGGATATAATACCCACTCCTTCCCAACCAATGAAGAGTTGAAATATGTTGTTAGCAGTGACTAAAATTATTATGGTAATGAGGAATAGTAGTAAGTATTTGAAAAATCGGTTGATATGGGGGTCTGAGTATATGTATCATATTGAGAATTCTATAATTGATCATGTGACAAATAATGCTACTGGGATGAAGATTATTGAGAAGTAGTCTAGTTTGAAGCTGAGGGATATTTTTATAGTTTGAATTGTGATTCAGTGTCAGTTTGAGATTATTATATCTTGTCCTAGATGAAGGAATATTATTGTAGGGATTAAACTGATTATGAAAGCATAGGAGATAGTGGATTTTACGTATTGTGGGTAGAGTTTATTGGTGTATATAGTAGTATTGGTCATTATGATTGGGATGGTAAGTATGAATAGTGTCACTAGAATTGAGGAGGTAAATAAATTGATTACTTTTATTTGGAGTTGCACCAATTTTTTGGTTCCTAAGACCAATGGATTACTACTATCCTTTAAAAGTTGAAAAAGCCATGTTTTTATACATGGAAGCATGGGTTAGCAGTTCCTGCGTAATTCTTTTTCGGTAAATAAAAAGGGATAAGCTTTTATTGTTAGATTCACAATCTAATGTTTTTATTAAACTATATTTACAGTAAATGGGTCCTAGGATGATTTTAGGGTTGAGTGAGAGGAGCAGTAAGGGTAATAGGTGAAGGGCTATTAGGGAATTTTCTCGTGTGAAGGATGGTTTGATGCTTTTGATGTGGTGTGTATATTTTCCACGTTGTGTAGTGATTAGTATATATAGGGAATATAAAGCTGTAATGGTGATATTGATTCCTATTAGAACAATGGTAATGTTAGATCATGAAAATGAGGCTATTACTACGAATAATTCTCCTACTAGGTTAATTGTGGGTGGTAAAGCCAGGTTAGTTAGGCTAGCAAGTAGTCATCATGCAGCTATTAATGGGAGGAGTATTTGTAGGCCTCGCGCGAGGATTATGGTACGGCTGTGGATGCGTTCATAGTTGGAGTTGGCTAAACAAAATAATATAGATGATGTTAGACCATGGGCGATTATTAGGGCTGTTGCTCCTATGTAGCTCCATGGGGATTGGATGAGGACTGCTATGATTACTAAGGCTATATGACTAACGGAAGAGTAGGCGATTAGGGATTTTAGGTCTGTTTGGCGTAGGCAAATAGAGCTTGTTATAATTATTCCTCAGAGGGATAATATTATAAAAGGGTAAGCTATGAGGTGGGTCAGTGGATTTAATAATATAGTAATACGCATTATTCCATAACCGCCTAGTTTAAGGAGTACGGCAGCGAGGACTATGGATCCGGCAATGGGGGCTTCTACATGGGCTTTTGGAAGTCATAGGTGGAGCCCGTATAGAGGTATTTTTACTATAAATGCCATTATGCATGCTAGTCATAGTAAGGCGTTTGATCATGAATTTAACAGTGGTTGCACTCAGTATTGGATTACTAATAGGTTTAGGGTACCTAGGTTGTTTTGGGCTCACAATAATGCGATTAGAAGGGGTAGGGAGCCCACTAGGGTGTAGAATAGAAAGTATAATCCAGCGTTTAAGCGTTCTGTTTGGTTGCCTCATCGGGTGATAATAATAAGTGTTGGTATTAATGTAGCTTCAAATAGGATATAAAATATAATTAATTCTGTTGCGGTGAATGTTATGATTAAAAATAGTTGTAGTATAATTAGTATCGTAATATAGAGTTTTTTTCGGATGAGGGTTTCTTTTGACAAATGGTATTGGCTTGCTATGAGTATTAATGGCAGAAGTCATGTAGTGAGTATTAGGAGGGGTGCGGATAAAGAGTCTACAAAAAACAGTAATGAGAAGTTTAGGTTGTTATCTACGAGTTGATTAAGGTATGTAAGGCTGATGAGGCTAATTAGTATGCTATGGGCTGTTATATTAATTCAGATTATGTTAGGTTTTGATAATCATGCTAGGGGAATTAATATTATAGTGGGGACAATAATTTTTAGCATTGTAATAGATTTAGATTTTGTACATAGTCGGTGCCATATGTATTGGAGATTATTACTAGTAGAGATAAACCTAGGGCTGCTTCACAGGCTGCGAATACGAGGAGAATGATAGGGGCTATACTAGCTAATGTGAGGTGATTAATTAGAATAGTTACTGTTATTATGACAAATAGTGATAGTATTATACCTTCTAGGCAAAGTAGGGAAGATATTAGGTGGGATCGGTAGGTGAGTAGTCCCATGAAGGATAGAGAGAAGGCTAAGAGGATGTTAATATAGACTATGGACATTTGATAATTGTAATGTAGATTACAATCTAATGAGTCGAAATCATTTATTTTAATTAAACTAATTATCACTATTCGTTTCATTCTAGGCCTTCTTCTGTTCATTCATAGGCCAAGCTTATTGCTAATAGGAGGATCAGCGCTAGCGCCATGGTGAGTGTTGTGTTTAGGTTGATTGATTGTGAGGCTCATGGTAGTGGTAGAAGTAGTGCAATTTCTAGGTCGAATAAGAGAAATGTGATGGCTACTAGGAAGAATTTCATGGAAAAAGGCAAACGTGCTGATCCTAGGGGGTCAAAGCCGCATTCGTAGGGGCTTGCTTTTTCTGTGTAGATGTTTAGTTGGGGGAGTCAGAATGCAATTAGGACAAGTAGGGATGCTAGTGATGCGTTAATGAGGAGGGTTAATAATATGTTTATTACTTCTCTCTGGGTTATTACCAGAACTAGTTGATTGGAAGTCGACTGTACTTGTTAATACTAGAGAAATAAGAGCCTCATCAATAAATAGAGACGTAAAGGAATAGTCATACTACATCTACGAAATGCCAATATCAAGCAGCTGCTTCGAAACCAAAGTGGTGGTTAGATGTAAAATGATAGTTTAGCTGACGTAGAAAACATACGATGAGGAAGGTAGATCCGATGATGACGTGAAGGCCATGGAATCCTGTGGCCATAAAGAATGTAGAGCCATAAACACCATCGGAAATTGTGAATGATGTTTCGTAATACTCTGAGGCTTGTAGGAGGGTAAAGTACAGGCCTAAAGAGATTGTAATGAATAGTGCTTGAAGTATATGTTTACGGTAACCCTCTATTAAGCTGTGATGGGCTCAAGTAATGGAGACTCCAGAGGCTAGGAGGACTGAAGTGTTAAGTAGTGGGACTTCAAGGGGGTTTAGGGGCGTAATACCTGTAGGTGGCCAGCATCCCCCTAGTTCGGGGGTTGGTGCTAGGCTTGAGTGGTAGAAGGCTCAGAAGAAGCCTGCGAAGAAGAAAACTTCTGACACGATAAAAAGGACTATTCCGTATCGCAAGCCTTTCTGGACTGTGGGGGTGTGATGACCTTGGAATGTTCCTTCACGGATAATGTCTCGTCATCATTGGTATATAGTTAATAGGTTAGTTGTTATGCCGAGGGTTAAAAGGTAAATTGAGTTAAAATGGAATCATATTACTAAGCCTGATGTTATAAGAAGGGCAGAGAGGGCTCCTGTTAGAGGTCATGGGCTTGGGTTGACTATATGATATGAATGGGTTTGGTGGGTCATTAAGTGTTGTCATGTAGATACAGGCTTACTAATAAGGTGAAGACATAGGCTTGAATAAGGGCTACTGCGAATTCTAGGATAGTTAGAAGGATAAGAATAATAAAGGTTACTATGGCTGTGGTAGTGCTAATATTTATTAGGGCTAAGGTGGCGCTTCCAATTAGATGAATTAATAGGTGGCCTGCAGTAATATTTGCTGTTAATCGTACGGCTAGGGCTATTGGTTGGATAAACAGGCTAATAGTTTCAATGATAACAAGTATAGGAATTAGAAGAAGTGGTGTACCTTGTGGTAGGAAGTGGGCTAAGGATGCCTTTGTTTTATGTCGGAAGCCAACAATCACTGTTCCTGCCCATAGGGGAATAGCTATACCTAGGTTTAGGGACAATTGAGTAGTAGGGGTAAATGAGTGAGGTAATAAGCCTAGTAAGTTGGTAGAACCAATAAACAGGATTAAGGATATTAATATTAGTGCTCAAGTTTGACCTTTTTGGTTGTGGATGGACAGCATTTGCTTAGATGTTAGTTGTACTAACCACTGTTGGATGGAGATTAGTCGGTTATTGATTAGTCGGTTCGGTGAGGGAAATAGAATGCTTGGGAATATAATGATAATAATAACAATAGGGAGTCCTATTATTGTTGGGGTAATGAAAGAGGAAAATAGATTTTCGTTCATTTTTTTTCTCAAGGCGTGTTGGTTTTTGGTATAGACACTGATTTTTGTTCAGGGTTTTCTGGAAAGTTATATTTTGACACTTTTAGTTGAAATATAAGAAATAAAGTAACAATTATAGATAAAATTGTGATTAATCATGTTGAAGTATCTAGTTGTGGCATATCATTGAGGAGAGATTTGCTCTCAATCTTTAACTTAAAAGGTTAATGCTGTATAGCTTCTCAATGAGTTTATAGTATTGAGGCGGATCATTTTTCAAAATGGGATAGAGGTACTAATTCAAGTACGATTGGCATGAAACTATGATTAGAACCACAGATTTCTGAACACTGACCGTAATATAATCCTGGTCGTATGGCTATAAGAGTCGTTTGATTAAGGCGTCCTGGAATAGCATCGGTTTTTAACCCCAGGGATGGTACGGCTCATGAATGTAATACATCTTCAGAGGAGATTAGTATACGAATGGTTATTTCTATTGGAAGAACTACTCGGTTATCTACTTCTAGTAGTCGAAGCTCCCCGGGTTTTAGTTCTTGGGTTGGAATTATGTAAGAGTCGAAGTTTAAGTCCTCGTAATCTGTATATTCGTAACTTCAGTATCATTGGTGGCCTATGGTTTTTACAGTTAAGGAAGGGTTATTGATTTCATCTATTATGTAAAGAATTCGTAGTGAGGGTAAGGCGATTAGAATTAAGATGATAGCAGGTAGGATAGTCCAAACTGTTTCAACTTCTTGGGCATCCATAGTACTGGTATGGGTTAGTTTGGTTGTTAACATTAATGAAATGATATATAGGACTAGGGAGCTAATTAGAAATACAATTATTAATGTATGGTCATGGAAGTGTAGTAGTTCTTCTATAATAGGGGAAGTTGCATCCTGGAGGCCTATTTGGAAGGGATATGCCATAGAGATATAAAGGATTTTCACCTATAATTTGACTTTGACAAAGTCATGTAATTTTTACTAATACCTCTTTATCGAGAAAGACATAATGGTTATGATATTGGCTTGAAACCAGTCTTAGGGGGTTCGATTCCTTCCTTTCTTATTTTGATAGTACATAGGTCGGCTCTTCAAATGTGTGATATGGGGGAGGGCATCCGTGTAATCATTCAACGTTTGTTGAGGTGAGCTCTACCGTTAGTACTTCTCGTTTGGATGCGAAGGCTTCTCAAATCATGAAAATTATCAGTATAACTGCTGTTAGTGAAATAAATGAGCCTATAGAGGAGACTGTGTTTCATGCTGTATAGGCATCTGGATAGTCGGAGTACCGTCGAGGTATACCTGATAAACCTAGGAAATGTTGTGGAAAGAATGTGGTATTTACTCCTACAAATATAATTGTAAAGTGAATTTTTGCTCAAACATCATTTAGTGTATACCCTGTAAATAGTGGGAATCAATGAACGAATCCACCTATGATTGCAAAGACTGCCCCCATTGAAAGGACATAATGAAAATGTGCTACTACGTAATATGTATCATGAAGAACAATGTCTAGTGATGAGTTCGACAGAACGATACCTGTTAAACCTCCTACTGTGAATAGGAAGATAAACCCTAGGGCTCATAGTATAGCCGGTGATCATTTAATATTACCCCCGTGCAAAGTGGCTAGTCAGCTAAACACCTTAACTCCTGTAGGAATAGCAATAATTATGGTAGCTGAGGTGAAGTATGCTCGTGTGTCGACGTCTATTCCTACAGTAAATATATGGTGTGCTCATACAATGAACCCTAAGAAGCCGATGGATATTATTGCTCAGACTATTCCTATATAACCGAATGGTTCTTTTTTTCCTGAGTAATAGGTGACAACGTGTGAAATAATTCCAAATCCTGGTAGGATTAAGATATATACTTCAGGGTGTCCAAAAAATCAGAATAGATGTTGGTAAAGAATGGGATCCCCTCCTCCAGCAGGGTCGAAGAAGGTTGTATTTAGGTTTCGGTCTGTTAGTAATATGGTAATACCAGCCGCTAATACTGGTAGGGATAGAAGTAGGAGTACGGCTGTGACTAGGACGGATCATACGAATAAGGGAGTTTGGTATTGTGATATTGCAGGGGGTTTCATATTAATAATAGTGGTAATAAAATTAATGGCTCCTAAGATAGATGAGACACCTGCTAGGTGAAGAGAGAAGATTGTTAAATCTACAGATGCTCCTGCATGTGCCAAGTTTCCTGCTAGAGGAGGGTATACAGTCCATCCTGTCCCTGCACCTGCTTCTACTATGGAGGAGGCCAGGAGAAGGAGGAAAGAGGGAGGCAGGAGTCAGAAACTCATATTATTCATTCGGGGGAAAGCTATATCAGGTGCGCCAATTATTAGGGGGACTAATCAGTTTCCGAAGCCTCCAATTATGATAGGTATGACTATAAAGAAAATTATTACGAAGGCATGGGCTGTCACGACTACATTATAGATCTGATCGTCTCCCAATAAAGTGCCGGGCTGACCTAATTCAGCACGAATTAGCAGACTGAGAGCAGTACCTACTATTCCAGCTCATGCACCAAATAAAAGGTAAAGTGTACCGATATCTTTATGATTTGTGGAAAATAATCATCGATTTATGAACATAGGTAAAATGGCTGATAAAAGCATTAGACTGTAAATCTAAGAATAGGGGTCTAGTCCCCTTTTTGCCAAGCTCTGTGGTGAACTATCACGTTGAATTGCAAATTCAAAGAAGCAGCTTCAACCCTGCCGGGGCTTCTCCCGCCTTTTTTTTCTTTGCGGCGGGAGAAGTAGATTGAAGCCAGATGACTAGGGTATTTAGCTGTTAACTAAAGTTTCGTGGGATGGTAGCCCACCAATCTAGGAAGGGCTTAGCTTAATTAAAGTGACTGATTTGCATTCAGTAGATGTGAGATGTACTCTTGCAGTTCTTAGGGTAAGTTCAGAAGTTAAGTGAGGGACACTTACTTAGGGCTTTGAAGGCTCTTGGTCTTTTTAACCTAAACTTCTATAATAGTGCTAGTGTCATTGGGGTGAGGGGTAAAAGTATAGTTGAGATGACAATCAGTGGTGATAAGAAGGCTATGGTTTTTATATTCTCAAATTGTCATTTTATTTTTATGATATTTGTTGAGGGGAATATGGTGAGTGCGGTTGCATAGGTTAATCGTATGTAGAAATATAAGTTTAATAGGGCTGTTATTGCTATGAGTATTGCTGCGATGATTATATCATTTTTTGTGAGTTCATGGATGATTATTCATTTGGGGATGAAGCCTGAGAGGGGAGGGAGGCCTCCTAGTGATAATATAATTATTAGGATGAGTGATGTGATTAGAGGAAATTTATTTCATGTGTGTGATAGTGATAGTGTAGTTGTGGATATGCTAAGTGTGAATAATATAAATGTCCCGAGAGTTATTGTAATATAAATTACTAGGTTTAGGGTTATTAGGGTTGGGTTATATGTTGTTACAGCGATTATTCATCCTATGTGAGCAATTGATGAGTATGCTAGGATTTTTCGTAATTGTGTTTGGTTAAGGCCTCCTCAGCCTCCTACTAGGACAGATATGATAGCTATGGCTATTAATAGGCTTGGGTTAATGGAGGGAGAAATTTGATACAGGACGGATAGGGGAGCAATTTTTTGTCATGTTAGTAAGATTATCCCTGATGATAATGGGACTCCTTGGGTTACTTCGGGCACTCAGAAGTGAAAGGGAGATAGTCCTAGTTTTATTGCTAGGGCGATTGTTATCATGTTTGATGTAATTGAATTGGGGTTATTTAGTATAGTTCATTGTCCTGATAATAGTAAGTTGACAATAATACCTAATATAAGGAGCATGGATGCGGTGGCTTGGGTGAGGAAATATTTTGTTGATGCTTCTATGGCTCGTGGATTGAACTTTTTTATTAGGATGGGAATAATAGCTAGCATGTTTATCTCGAACCCGATTCAGATTATTAGTCAGTGAGAACTTGTTAATACTATGATTGTTCCTAGGATGACGGTTGATATGATGATGATGAAGATAGGAGGCTTAATCAGTACGGGAAGGGAATAAACCAACATTTTCGGGGTATGGGCCCGATAGCTTATTTAGCTGACCTTACTGTAGAATTTGGTGTAGATTTGGTAGCACGAAGATTTTTGAGCTCTTAGGATTAGGTTCAATTCCTATAATTCTAGAAATAAGAGGGTTTGAACCTCTATAATTTACTCTATCAAAGTAACTCTTTTGTCAGACATATTTCTTATGTTTGTGGGGGGATACTTGCTGTTATAATGGGCAGGGCTATATATCATATACATAAGGCTAATGTTAGGGGGAGGAAGTTTTTTCATAGTAGATGTATTAGTTGGTCGTATCGGAATCGTGGATAGGATGCTCGGATTCATAGGAAGAGGATTGTTAATAAGAGTGTTTTTAGGGTGAAGTTAATTGAATATAGTTCTGGTAGATAGGGGACATGAAATGCGCCAAAGAATAGGATGGTAGTGAGGATGTTTATTATGATAATGTTTGCGTATTCGGCTAGGAAGAATAGGGCGAATGGTCCGGCTGCGTATTCGACATTGAACCCAGAAACTAGTTCTGATTCTCCTTCTGTTAGGTCGAATGGGGCGCGGTTGGTTTCTGCTAGGGTTGAGATAAATCATATTATGGCTAGGGGTCATGCGGGGAGGACTAGCCATAAGTGTTCTTGTGTGATAATAAGTGTAGATAGAGTGAAAGAGCCATTTATTAATAGTAGTGATAGAAGGATAATGGCTAATGTGACTTCATAGGAGATTGTTTGGGCTACGGCTCGTAGAGCTCCGATTAGGGCGTATTTTGAATTTGAGGCTCATCCTGATCATAGGATGGAGTAGACGGCTAGGCTAGATATTGCTAGTATGAATAGGATTCCTAGGTTTATGTTGATGAGGGGGTAGGGTATTGGTAGTGGAATTCATATGGTTAGGGCTAGTGTTAGAGCTAGAATTGGGGCTATAACAAATATAGTGATGGATGATGTTAGGGGTCGTAGGGGTTCTTTGATGAAAAGTTTTACAGCGTCTGCGATTGGTTGTAATAGGCCGTAGGGGCCTACGATGTTTGGGCCTTTACGGAGTTGTATATACCCTAGGATTTTTCGTTCCACTAATGTCAGGAAGGCCACGGCTAGTAGGATAGGCACAATTAGTGAGATAATATTAATTATAAACATGATGTTAGGAAGAGGATTTGAACCTCTGAGAATAAAAGCTTAAGTTTTACGCAATTACTGGGCTCTGCCACCCTAACAAGCCCTATTTCTAGGGCATTAAATAAGTGGACTGGCTAGATTTAGATTATATCATCTATTAGTCCTAAGGCGTTTTAATAGAATGGGCCTTACTTCTCTTGTCCTTTCGTACTGGGAGAGGTTGTTATGTTGTAATAGATAGAAACCGACCTGGATTACTCCGGTCTGAACTCAGATCACGTAGGACTTTAATCGTTGAACAAACGAACCTTTAATAGCTGCTGCACCATTAGGATGTCCTGATCCAACATCGAGGTCGTAAACCCTATTGTTGATATGAACTCTTGAATAGGATTGCGCTGTTATCCCTAGGGTAACTTGTTCCGTTGATCAAATTATTGGATCAATAAATGATGAAGTGCTTTGACTGGTTTGTCTAAGCTTAAATCACTCGGAGGATTTTTTGTTCTCCGAGGTCACCCCAACCTAAATTGTTAACCCATTAATAAAGTAATATTAAGCCTATTGGTATTTAAGTGAGTTATTATGGGTTAATTAATTGAAGCTCCATAGGGTCTTCTCGTCTTATTATCTTATTCCCGCCTCTTCACGGGAAGGTCAATTTCACTGATCGGAAGTAAGAGACAGTTAAACCCTCGTGAGGCCATTCATACAAGTCCTTATTTAAAGAACAAATGATTATGCTACCTTTGCACGGTCAGGATACCGCGGCCGTTTAACTAATGTCACTGGGCAGGCAGTGCCTCCAATACTGGGTATGCTGGAGGTGATGTTTTTGGTAAACAGGCGGGGTTTGTGTTTGCCGAGTTCCTTTTACTTCTTTTGATCTTTCCTTGATGCATACCTGTGTTGGGCTAACAATTGATTTGATAAGTGTTTTATTAGTGGTTTATTCTTATCGTGTTGTTAACTATCAGTGGGCATTCGTTAACTGTTATAGGCTTATGCAAGGAGAAATATTTCTTGTTACTCATATTAGCATTATTGCTTCTATTATTAAATAGATTAACCCAGTAACGTATTAGGAGTTGATTAAGATTTTTGGGATTTGGGAGGATGATATTGTTGAGCTTGAACGCTTTCTTAATTGGTGGCTGCTCTTAGGCCTACTATGGTTATATTATGTTTTACTCTCTAACTAAGGTTGTAACCTTGTTCTAAAAAGCTGTACCTTTTTAGAATATATTTTAAACTTACATTATAATTTTAAAGTTGTTAGGCAAATTTAAAGTTGAACTGAAATTCTGTTCTGGGTAACCAGCTATCACCAGGCTCGTTAGGCTTTTCACCTCTACCTACAAATCTTCTCACTATTTTGCAACATAGATGAGTTTATCCCTGTGGATTGTTTATAGGTAGCTCGTCTAGTTTCGGGGAGGTTAGCTTAAGGTCTCTTTGCTAAATTATTCTAGCTAATTCATTATGCAAAAGGTACAAGGGGTAATCTTTGCTGTTTATTACTTTGAAATTTCTTTCATCATTCCCTTACGGTACTTCCTCTATAGCTCCAAGTAGAATTTCTATCTCCTATACTATAATCGTAGTACTAAATGTTTTGATTGAAGGTTTATTGTAGTAATTGGGTTGGTAGTTGGTTGGGCTAGCTTTGGTTCAAAGTGGTCATGGTGTATGAAATCCTCTGGGTGTAAGCCAGGCGCTTTAGTTAAGCTACACTTTGGTTTACCCAAGCACACTTTCCAGTATGCTTACCTTGTTACGACTTATCTCCTCTTGTCTTAATGTAATTTTATTATGTAATATTTGGAATATATTGCTTGAGGAGGGTGACGGGCGGTGTGTGCGTGCTTTATGGCCCCATTCAATTAAGCTCTCTATTCTTAATTTACTACTAAATCCGCCTTTAGTTTTTAAGTTTCATAAAAACTTTCGTAGGTATGCTCTTGGTTAGAAAATGTAGCCCATTTCTTCCCACTTCATGGGTTACACCTTGACCTAACTTTTTTATGTATTATTATTGTGCTTACTTTTCTTCCTTTTAAGGGTTTGCTGAAGATGGCGGTATATAAACTGGCTTAGCTAGAAGTGGTGAGGTTTATCGGGGTTTATCGATTATAGAACAGGCTCCTCTAGAGGGATGTAAAGCACCGCCAAGTCCTTTGAGTTTTAAGCTATTGCTAGTAGTTCTCTGGCAGATAATTTTGTTCTATGAGCTATCTATGTTTAAGGCTGAGCATAGTGGGGTATCTAATCCCAGTTTGGATCTCAGCTATCGTGTTATCGGAAATAATAAAGTCACTTTCGTGGCACATTTTATATTAACAGTAGCTTTTTACGGCCTGGTTAAATTTTAACTTTAGTGTAATGATAATCCTTAACACGTTTTACGCCGTAGGCCTATTAATTTGGGTTAATCGTATGACCGCGGTGGCTGGCACGAAATTTACCAACTCTTAATATTAACATGACTTAGTCAAACTTTCGTTTATGGCTTAATTTTTATCACTGCTGTGTCCCGTGGGGGTGTGGTTGAGCAAGGTGTTATGAGCTACTTGTTTAGTGTGCTTGATACCTGCTCCTTTCAATCATATGGGATTTAGAGGGCATTTTCACCGGGGCGTAGAGACTTGCATGTGTAATTCTGTTAATAATTAATAGGAAGGCTAGGACCAAACCTTTATGTTTACGGGGTCTTGTGACTCTTCTAGGCATTTTCAGTGCCTCGCTTTATTAATAAGCTACGTTAAC